CTTCGACTTGAAAGCGATAGGCTTTTCGCTCCTCTCCTGCTTGGAAGCTCTCTTTTAGTCGGAGAAGTGCTACCTGTCGACCGTTAGGGAGACTACCGTAGTCCGTAACTGCCATTTTGACTAGGTGGATTTTGCCTTCTAGTTGACTTCTTTCAGCGGTCTCCCCTAGTTAGAGCAGTGAAAGCTTTAAGGCAGGAGATGCGGGCAAGTCAGTCGCTAGAACACCCAGATGGTAATAACTCGGGTAGAAAGCCTGTTCTTTTGGTATCAATCCTCTTTATTGAATGAAACTAGCTAGCTGTCTTTGAAGTCAAGTACTTAGCCGGAAAGGCAAGTCCATCGCGGGCACTACCCGACTTATTTCGGTATTGCATATAAGTACAAGTTTAGATGTGGCCATCTAGACAAGTGAAACGGTCCTTGCTGTCGAAGTTTACTACTGGATAGGAATTCCATCGGTATGGCATTAGAACTGCTCGGAGAAGTTCGATATTGAAGGTATACAGTTCGATAGATCGGTATTGAAGTGAGATATTCAATCCTCTTTCTATTTAATGGTATTTCACTGCCTTTCATGTACAAGTATTGCAACTGAGACTGAGAGACAAGGGAGATCCCATTGAACTTGCCTTGATTGAATGAAGGCTAGCTGACTTCGATACTGAATGAACTCGCATGCTGGAGAACCGATGAGAGACATAGTCGATGCCAATATAGCTGTAATTTCACACTTGAGCTTTTCCCTTCGAAGAGTTGATCTTTCATTTCAAAAGTGGTATCTCCCCAATGGAGAAATGATGCTAGCCCTTTTTCCTTCGATGACAGAGATTGAAATGGATAAAGTGGATTCTCCCTAATGGTGAAATGAGACTGATTTCTAGATTGAACTGATTTCAGTGATTGAACTGATGGCAATGAGGGCAACTAACTGACTATATAGGCATACGAACTAGCGGAATCCCTAAACTTAAGCTTAGCTGTCGAAGTGCACTACCGAAGTTCTGTCCCTTACGGCAATTCTGTCTTTGCGGGATTAGCTCTCGAAGTGCACTAGCTGACTTCTGTCCGATGGTTGGATTGAAGGATTGAACTGATGGCAACTAGCGAGCAATCTTACTCAATAGGGGCTTTCCATCTTCAATTCAAAGCCCTCCTTCTTAGTCACTACATTCTCAGGTCTGACTCTATCAATTCCCTGGACATCGACCTCCCGATTAGATTCAAGTAAGGGCATTGGAGCACTTTGATGTTGATGCTTGAAAAGAAGCTGTGGCATTGACTTTCGGAATAGAATGTTCCCAGCTAAGACTCTAAGAGTGATTGATGTCATACCAGTAGCCCTTCTTAAAAAAAGTACTCCCACCAGCGGGTTCTGGAACAACTCCTTCTATAGCTGCTGATTCGTGATCTCGACAAAGAGATTTCGAAAGGCTAGCAGCTGAGTCTGTTACCTATCTCAAAGAGAAGGCTTTGAATGTCATATGACTCCATCACGGGATGAAAGCACCCTCGCTATTAGAGAGATAGTAGGCAGTAGCCATAACATAACCCTAGATGCCAAGAGGAGCAGGCAAGGTTGGACCGCGTGTAAAGGATGAGACTAAGGGAGGTTGACTGGGTAATTTCTTCCAAAAGCATAACATAATATAATAAGGAGTTGTTTAAACTTATCAATAGGGAACTGCAACTATACGGCTAGTAACTGCCCCAGCAAGTCCATCTCTTGGAACTTCTATTCTATCTATTACGAGTTGCTTCGCCCCTCCCAGAGATTCAAGTTCTAGTTCTTTTGTTCTTTCTTCCTTGGGAGGTCTAAAGTGCTAATTGATAACTTTCCTTTTATAGATGGTTTTCCTTGGCTTGGATGTCTTTCTATTATCCCTAACAAAGCCTATTCTCGTATTCTGCCATCTACAGGTTATGGGGTTACGGGTCTAGAACCATTGTCGTATGGTTCCTCCTATCGTGTAAAGAAAGAGGTTCTCTATCTTTCGAGACTTCGTTACAGTCATCGTAATCGTAGGAGGGCTTGCCCTTGATCTTCTTAGAAAGTGAGGGATTTAATAGCGAAGCAGAAGCTACTTTTCACTCAAATTCTCAAGCTAGTGCTACTGCCTTCCTTCGTGCGCCTTCTTTGATTTCTGTGGCTTTACTGGTACGAGCCGCGATCCCAAGTCTTGTTCGCATGCTTCCGGAACTTGTTCGTCAACACCAGGTCAGCAGGTGGCTCTTTCATCAGACATGGCTATGCTCACCATATTGCAGTATAATGGGCGATATCTCCTACGCTGTCTTTGTGGATTCCCACCGAATTCCAAGTAGTCTTCTCTTTCTGTGCGGCTTTCTTTATAGGGATCCTGCCGGCACGGTACTCCGTTTCCAGCAAGTTCGTGAAGGTCCAGCAATTTTCAAGGGGATGTTGTACGTACCGATTTGACAGTACTTAGGGTCCTCAGTACGACTTCGTTTGGCCTGTGTTCCAAATTCAATGCTCAGGCAGCTCAAAAGCCTTATTCTTCAACAGGAGCTGGTCTAGTACTTCGGGGCAGTAACTCAAAGTGGTACCAGGTCAGTCCCTAACTATCTGCTTCCACTAAATACGCGGTAACGCTAACTCATGTGCTGAACACAGGGTCAGTCACGGACCTCTTAGGTTTTTCAGAAAGAACCAAAAAATTCTCGTTAAGGTCCCATAGATAGAACCTGATACGAAGTACTGAACATAAGACCTATGTAAGGGAGTCAGTCCTACTCATAAAGGTGAAGGACCAAGCACTAGATCGTTGAAAACAAAAAGAAAGACTGACTTTTAGATAACTTATTTAGGAAGGAGCCATCGTAACTGCTCGCCATCGGAATAGGCTTTCAAGGCAGCTGCCAAGTCAGCCAGTAAGTAAGCAGGTAATAGTCAGCCAGCAAGCTGGGCCGTTCTTGCCAGTTCGAGTACGAGACTTCGGTGTAGTAGTACTATAACGGTTTTGACACATACTAAGGACTCCTTTTGTAAAGCAACTTATTGTGCTTTTATTCCAGCCAACGAAGCTCCGTCTAATCTAATAGGGGCTCGGTTCGGTTCACCCATCATACCTACTAAGTAGAAGGCAGGCGAACTCGGACCAGTGCAACAAAGTTTAGACTCTCGCGATTGGACTCTATAACAGAAGGGGTTGTGCAAAAAGGAAAGGGAGAAGAAGCTTTGCAAAAGCTAAGGCCGAAGCTCTTTGGGCGATATTATAGCATAGCGCATTTCCTCATGATTAGGGTGATGTGGTTGTTCCATCGGTTTTCTTTATGGAGGGATCTATTATTCAAGATATTCTTGAAAGGCGGATTGACAAGTGCGACGAGGAGATGGAGATTCCAGAAAAGTCTACGAATAAGTAAGTGAAGGCTTGGCTTACGTGCTCAGCTCAAGCAAGAAGAAGCTATAAAGTCAAGCCTATTGAATGGTGGCAGAGGGAGTGGAGGTCTAAAAGTCAGAAGAGAACACTGTGCAAAGGGTACGCGACCACAACACACTGTTGTCCCTTTTTTTTCTTTATTTTTCTTCGCACTAGGAGTAGCTGTAACTTAGCAATTCGATTGTACTCAGATCGAACATGGCAATGAATGTAAGTGTGCTCTCTGGGCCTTACTTATTGATGACTGATCTACATTCTCAGCTGATGACATTGAATGATTTGAGGACGCTGGGCGGCCAAGCTTGCTTGCGCTTGGGCTGTTTCGCCGTGGCTTGGGGTATAACGGTTCGGAGAGATCGACGAGCACCTCACACTGCCATGCCAACCGCAGCTTTTGAATCAATTTTGGGGTGATCTTTGACCAGCCGATGCAGCGGGAATGGGATATTGAATGAAAGTCAATCGAAGAGACAAGTGACTTCCCCTTTTTTTCGCTAAGGAAATCTGCTAACACTCTAAACGATTCCTGAGACGACAGTTATCTATGGCTATAGAACAGCCTACATCCGAACTCATACCTACAAGCCTATGGATACTGGCACCTATTCTATTTCCATTGGACTTTTTAAGTCTTACTTATTTCGCGGGACCAGGGCGGAAAGACGAGTTACTATTTTCACGAGCTCATTTGGACTCATAAATCAAACTCCTATTGATTGGGAAATGCTCAAAGGTTCTTGTTCAAATGCCAAATCCCTTAGATGACTCACCATCCCCTGAAATACCCAATTCCGGTACATTATGACAAGCTTAGCCCCCATGACATTGTGGAATACTGCCTTTTACCTGTACAAAGCCATAAGCAGTACTCCCCCTTAAAGGCAGCGATTCGGTTGGTTTGCTATTGATATAGATTAAAGACCGAACCTTTCTGCGAAAGCGTTACGGAAATGATCTACCTTTCTAATTTTGATCTTGACATGTCGGTGGTTTTTAACCGTAGCCTTCTTGCCCTAACCTAAGTCCAGGAACGGATCCTTTTGCCTGGAATGACTGAGGTCAAATGACACATTAGGCGGTAGCCATTCAAAAGCCCAAGAGACGATGCCCTAGTTAGATACCTGATGACTTGCCCTACTTTTTGTCTAAACCGGTTGATTGAATGTCTGAGGTAGGGCCTTCTTTGCCAAAGTAATGGGGCCCTTCCAATAGGAAGGAGGACGCTGAGACAAGGAACTTCACTTCGACGCTGGGTAACACTTCCTCCATCTTTGGAATTGAATCAATAGTAGCAGAAGGAGGCAAGTAACTGATTAAGGAAAGGCATGAGTTTCCATTTTCCAAGTAAGTTATGGACAAAAAAAGTTCTTATTAGCTTTCACCCTATGAGTGGGGTCTTTGCCTGGCTTTCTCACTAGGCAAATTATCAAGTCGATGCTCATATAACTGCATTTTGATACTCTCACTTTTCCCTTCGATGAGCTGATCTTTCATTGCAAAAGTGATAGCTTATATAACTGCATTTTGATACTTTTTTGAAGACGAGAAAGAGTTAGCCTTAAATGTCCTATTCAATAGGCTAAGCCTATCCCTTTCCGTAAAGCTAAGACAGAACTCAGCTAGGACCGAAGAGAGGATTGCCAACCGGATGAAAACCGAAGAGAGCATTGCCAGTTTCATTCCAGTCTTTTCTCAATTGAGAAGTCAACCAACAGGTCAATCCTTCCCTTATATCATATCCATTTTACACAGTCTTTGTTGAAATAGTGTAAATAGTGCGAGACTTTCAACTAATGAAATCTAAACCAGCTAGTTCAGTCAGATACCGGCTAAGCAACCTCTAAAGCAGCTATCGGAGCAGTAGCAGCTTGAAATTCGCATACCAAAGACGATGGAATTCCCCACTTTCTAATGCAATACGGCAAAGCTTAGGGAGTCAGCTAGTCCAACATCAGTCATTCTAATGGAATATCTGGAATATCGAACTAGGAATTGAAAGACTTTCTTTCTTTATATACGAGTCAATTACATACCGGAAATCTCGAAGAGTAAATGCTATACCGGAAATGCGATATAAAAAGTCAATCTCAGTGAATTCCGTACCAAGCAGTCCAACCAAAACCTAACAGTATATCAGATCTATCCTATACAGGTAGTCCAACACAAGCAATCGATACTACGCCTTCGACCTTTGAGAAGTTACTTTGTGAAATAGGATTTCTCCCTTGTACAATTTCTTCATTTTAGATAGCTAGAGCTAAGCCTGTCCTAAGAATGAGTCGGGTAGGACCTTTCAGTCAAGTGCCTTGCCTTCCTTGCCTATTCATTTAGTCCAACAATTGAAATACCTATTCGCATTCCTTCCCAGTCCACTTCGAAAGTTACTTTGTTCAGTCGATAGATGCAATGCTGCGATGGATAAATCTCATATGCTCTCCAACTTGAAAGACCTTCTCTTCCCCCTCTTGGAAACAGGCTAGCGATGAGGAGAAAAGTCGCCCAATGTATGGTCCTAATTTCAACACGCCACCTACACGACTCACTACATAGGTTTAAGGAAAGCAGTATACTCATGACCAGGCACAGCAGAATAAAGGCCTAACTCTCAAAGTAGTGATGTTCCCCCAAGGGTTCGGTATCATAATAGAGTAGTATGCCGGAACTCTTTCTCTTAAGGTGCGGAGCGAACTGTCGGACTAGGAGCAGCGATTTCTTTTGTTGAAGAAGAAGTTCTTCCTCTAAATAGATGGCGAGAATCTGTTCTTGGTGGTAGGGCATGTTTAAGCTTTTAGTAGGCATAGAGTAGAAGAAACTGATCGATCGAGATAATTTCCACCAGATGCCAGAAAGAAAGAATCTTATGGGAGGGGCGGATAGATTAGATCTGCTTACCATCGGGTAGAGATAGACTAAAAAACTAGATTGGACAAAGCAGCTGCCCTGTCACTGGATAGATAAAAAGCATAGGATCAAAGCCTTGTTCTTCTTTCAAAGAAGGTTCTACTTTTTCCGGGGAAAACAGCACATTATGGTCATGACCAGCTAAAGATCACCGCCATCTCACGAATTGGGTATTACCGGCCGATGGCGAATAAGTCCTCACAACAAAGGTTAGGTGCTTGAGATCAGAACTGGTTACAGCAGCGCTCTTGCCGCGAGACTCTTTCGCATAGAATGAATTCAGTAAGGAAAAGTGAAGCCCCCCATGGTCAATTGAAGAATACTTCTATAAGAATTAAGGAATATTTAGCTCCAAAGGGTAGTCTTCCTTACGCGCGAGCTATCCCTAACCCAATAAGGGAGAGCCTCTTTCTGACGATCCTATCTCAACTTTACCTTACCCCCTCCCACCTTCCCTTTTCGCTTCGTATACTCCACTTCTTCTTAGTTAAGTAGAGAACGCTACCGGCCCTGCCATCTTGCTTTACAGACCGACCGCTGGAACTTTTTTTCTTATGTTATATTGCCGGGTCGGCTACCGCATCTCTCTTATCACGGAATCTTCTTATACGTTGATACACGAGTTGGACAAAGAGAGGTAGGCAAAGGGAGAAGCGGCCACGCCCTGGGTAGTCAACCATATCAGGTTCTAATTTCCCATACTTATCTTCCTTTCCTTCCTTGTCTTGTATCGTATGAAGCACTAGACTCAGTCCACGGGAACTAGCTTTACGGGTTGCTTTCGATTTGGCATTCTCCTCGCCTTCCTGCTTTATTGGCATTAGAGATCTTGTGAAAAAGTCCGATTGACTAATGGAAGGAAGTAAGAAAGTTTTGAAAGATCTGATCATATAAGGGACTGTCCAAGGGACTGCACCTCCACAGATGCTATCAAAAATTATTTTTTTTTTTTCACTCTCCACTGCTACTTTGGAGTAGCCTAATCTGTAACAAAGCATCAGACCAAAAAGGGGAGCTCTGGCTTCTGCAAATGTGTTGGTACCTGGGCCATAAAAGGTAGAAAAAGCAACCAAAGCGGAGCCCTTAGAGTCCCGCCACCACCTGCTGCCATGCCATTCCTTGAAGAACCATCTGTGTTCAACTTCAAAATACCAAAAGGAGGAGGAGCCCATTTGATCCATTTTCCTTTAGGAATATT